GTGCGTTGCAAAACATTGTCACAACTTGTATCATTGCGACGATTCCGTATCAGTTGTTCTGATATGTTAAATGTGTAGCTGACCCAGTATTGCAAGGGGACTGAAGCCTGCTACTACAGAGATTGATAGAGATTAATTATTATCTATCTATTTGTGTGAAACAATTTGGTGTCTAAGGTGTTCTACTCCACTAAGTTGAGTTTTACCTGGACTCCCACCTGGACTTGGGACGTCTTTTCCTCTTGGAACAGGTTTAGATTACGACTACGGAGATTCGGTGAAGGCTTTATGCACATCTACTGATTGGATTGATAAACCTACGGACATTCCTAGTAAGATAACTGAATTGCAAGATTTTCTTCTCTTATATCTAAATTTCGATTTTTTTATCCGTGGAATAAGGGAAAACGGATACCCAATATGCAATGAGTAAATATGATTTGCATCTCAAAAAATAAATGGTTCAAAATCATTTGAATAGTTTCTAGTCAATCATGTGGAAAGCTGTATTCGATGAAAGTCGCACGTGCAGTTTGGAGGGAGATCCTCGACTAACTGGTGGATCCACCCTACAATATGGAGTGAAGAAGCCAAAATAGTAGCCTAAGATACCATTGAAATAAAAGACCATTGAAATAAAAGACCATTGATTGAAATCTGACATATTTATATTCGTAAACTCGTATTACATCGGAGCAGTGTAGTGAACAGAAAGAAAACTATCGAATCAGATCCAATTTATCGTAATCGATTAGTCAATATGCTAGTTGATCGTATCCTGAAAAATGGCAAGAAATCACCGGCTTATCAGATTTTTTATCAGGCTATGAAGCGGATTAGGTAAAAGACAAATAGGAACCCACTGTCTGTTCTGCGACAGGCGGTGCGCGGGGTAACTCCCGACGTAGTGACAGAAACCAAACGTGTAGGTGGATCAACTTATCGAGTTCCCGTTGAAGTAGTACCGGCAGAGGGAAAAGCTTCGGCTATCCGGTGGTCATTAATCGCGTGTCGAAAACGCTCAGGTCGAAGTATGGCTTTAAGATCGAGTGATGAATCAATGGATGCCGCCAGAAATTCCGGTAGTGCCATACGGAGGAAAGAGGAGACTCATAAAGTTGCGGAAGCCAACAAAGCTTTTGCCCATTTCCGTTAGTTTCGGATTCGTTCCAATCCACGATATTTTCGTCGCGGATTGGAACCAGGACACAAACTATCCGGGAATCAAGAAGCACTACGAAGAAATGGTTGAGTGAGGGGTGAACGACGAATAACGGGTGTCCAATCTAAGCCACAAGTGGGGATTGGCAGCTACTTCTCTCTTAGGTTGTTAATTATTTATTAGACTCCTCCTAATAGGGTAGCGGGGAGGGGGGCCGATGCAGAGTTGCGGAGTGCCTCGCAAAAAGGCTTGACGCATGACCAGTTTTTCAGAGACTGAAATTGATTGGGACGCGCATCGCATGGAGTAAAAATTGTCTGAGATATTGAGAAGAAGCCCCCATATCCGAGAATTCTGGGGACTCAATTAATTTCGGTTGACACAGATTAGTTTTTGTGATATATTATAAATTAACAAGCTTACTAGCCTGGGGAATCACTAATTATTTCTTGAAAACCAAAAATTACCATGACCGCAACTTTAGAACGACGCGAAAGCGCAAGCCTATGGGGTCGCTTCTGCGACTGGATTACCAGCACCGAAAACCGTCTTTACATCGGATGGTTCGGTGTCTTAATGATTCCCACCTTGCTAACCGCAACCTCTGTATTCATCATTGCTTTCGTCGCAGCTCCTCCTGTAGATATTGATGGTATCCGCGAACCCGTTTCTGGTTCTTTGTTATACGGTAACAACATTATCTCTGGCGCTATCATCCCTACTTCTGCAGCTATTGGGTTACATTTCTACCCAATCTGGGAAGCAGCTTCCGTCGATGAATGGCTTTACAATGGTGGTCCTTACGAACTTATCGTTCTTCACTTCCTACTTGGTGTAGCTTGCTACATGGGTCGCGAATGGGAACTAAGCTTCCGTCTAGGTATGCGTCCTTGGATCGCTGTTGCGTACTCGGCTCCTGTCGCAGCTGCTGCCGCCGTCTTCCTGATCTACCCAATTGGTCAAGGAAGTTTCTCTGACGGTATGCCTCTAGGCATTTCTGGTACTTTCAACTTCATGATCGTCTTCCAGGCTGAGCACAATATCCTTATGCATCCCTTCCACATGTTGGGTGTAGCTGGCGTATTCGGCGGCTCTCTATTCAGTGCTATGCATGGTTCTTTGGTAACTTCTAGTTTGATCAGAGAGACAACTGAGAATGAGTCTGCTAATGCAGGTTACAAGTTCGGTCAAGAGGAAGAAACCTACAACATCGTAGCTGCTCACGGCTATTTCGGTCGTTTGATCTTCCAATATGCTAGCTTCAACAATTCTCGTTCCCTGCACTTCTTCTTAGCTGCTTGGCCCGTAGTAGGTATTTGGTTCACCGCTTTAGGCATTAGCACCATGGCATTCAACTTGAATGGTTTCAACTTCAACCAATCCGTGGTTGACAGCCAAGGTCGTGTTATAAACACCTGGGCTGATATCATAAACCGTGCTAACCTAGGTATGGAAGTCATGCATGAACGTAACGCTCATAACTTCCCTCTAGACTTGGCTTCTGTTGAAGCTCCTTCTATAAACGGATAACATCCGTCTGGTTATGCAGCACAACTGGATACCAAATCTCCCAACTTCAGGGGAGGTTTGGTGTCCAATGAGATGAAAGTTCGTGCGGCGGAACGAATAAAAGGAATGGTAGCAGCTTCTCACAATTTCACGACTATCAGTTTCCAACCTTAAATTCTGAAAACTATTTGGAATATCCTTCTGCGATTTAATAGATTACGAAGTTTCCTACTCCGATTTGCAGAATGCTTGCAATCTCCCACCCCAATCTTTTGGATAGAAGAAGGGGTGTATTCCTCATTTCAAAGATTTTCTATTGTCTTGCTATATACATACAGCTAATATGTATGTGTATCAACCGAAGGACCTATCTAGACTGCTTAACGGATAGATCTTGTTCACGTCCAGTGGGGAGCCAACTAAATCAACAGAGGGGGCGGACGTAGCCAAGTGGATCAAGGCAATGGAGTGTGGATCCATCACGCGCGGGTTCAATTCCCGTCGTTCGCCCATCCAATTGGGTAATTCGATCCCATCGCTCCACTTGGAACAGAGAGGAACTGTTAAGGTGGATGGGATTTCTGTGGGTCTCCCCGACAATAACAATTTAGAATTCCCGATCTAATTCCAATTTTGGATACGACTATTCACAGAAATCACTAGACTCGTTTGAAATATGTATTCCATCCTATCTTGAAATTTCCAATATTATTGGTATAATAAATGTGGGAAATAGATAGTATCTACCGCATGAAATTAATATGAAAAGAGAAAATAAGGTAAAAAAGGTGGCAAGAGAAAGCGTAGGAAGTCCAGATTTTTCATCTAAAATTTCGGAGTTAATAGAAGTCAGTCTATTAGATCACTTCTTCGAATCATTGAAAAACCAACATCTCAGAGAATTTTTAATTAGCCCATCTTCCAATTATGAACCTTTTATCAGATTATCTGACTTGTGATTTCTAAGTTCACTATTTCTACGCAATCTGCGTGATTCACTAAAAAGAGATAGTGGCATCACCCTGGAGATGCTGATGTTGCTAACAATACTAATTTCTATGCATTGCTTGAGTGACAAAAGGTCGATCGAAGGAAGTTTTGTACTAACGGGAGTCATTAATGGGGGTGACGGAGTGAGAGAGAAACAAGCGGAAAACCTTGGTGATTTCTCCTGCGACTGCTTTCTCCGATTCGAAAGACCTTTATCTGTTGGAAGGAGTGGAAAGAGGAGAATATCTGTTTCCCACTACTTAGGTTTGAACGAAGATATTTCTGCAGGTTCGACGAAAAAAGAGAAGCAAGTTCGCTATGATGCGATGATTCCTCTGGTTTCCGGTAGATGGAAGGCATGCGTAGTGAGGGGTTCACTCCTTGGCAGAGATATATCCAAGGATGATCCTGAAAGGATTCAAGTATTTCGTAGGGGTAGGTGTTTACAAAATTCACGTAGGTTTTTCAAATTCTACAACTATTTGGTAGTTTCTAAAAACAACCAAAGTGATTTCGATTCGTTATTCTTTTGGGAAAATCGTAACAAGCGAGATCCGGGTCGGTTACAAGCAACACAATTGAGAAACGACTCATTAAGTCCCGTAGTATTAAACTCCTATGACAAGGCGTTACTTGAATCCGGAGATTCAGCAGATCACCAGGGGGATAGATCGGGATTTGATTTCGAGCGAGAAGCCTTTTCCAACTTGTCTTCATTTACGTCTCGTAAGAAAACGACGTCGTTTCGTGGCTGTATATCCGGATTAGATTGTGACAAAAATGGGGAAGAATTTCCCATTCTACACACTTATTCACAAATGAGAGATGGATTAATAAATCGACTCACCAAAATTCTCTCGATAATCGAGAAGTCGAATCTGATTTCTGATGGGGCAATAGTTACTGACGTCAGTAATAGCGTCAAATCTGGGAAAGGATTTCCATTGAAAATGAAGGGCGACATGCCGCTTACTCAAATATCTGGCAGAAAACTTGGGCTAGCGAGTAGCAGACACCTCAACCTCAGTGAGATTCTCCCAAACTATTTTCAAATATCTTTTTTAGGTATACTTAGAGAAATAAGTAATCGAAGTGGAAATACTACTTTTTTAAACTAATTGAAAGAAGAGAGTAACATACATTCAATATATTTTTTAGTTAGATTGTATGGACGAAATAGAATCATACCTCTCTACTCAACATACATATTTCTTTTCTATGACTATTTCTGCGCATTATCTACTGAATATTTCTTCCAAATCAAATATCGGTTGGATGGCTGGACGGGGATCGGGGAGTACACCGGTGTAACAAGAATTGCAACTGAATAAATAGTATTGAAATGGAAAGATAACGTAGGGCGCCTATTGAACGAATATATTACTTTTCAAATTGATGAGTATAGAAATGTTCAGTCAAATCTGCATAGATGGCTCGATACGACCGAGGATTCGTCTTCTTTCCCCGTCGGGAAAGTCTTAAAGTATGACTTGGAGGAATCAATTTGCCGTGTATCAATAATAAGAAACGAATTACTCAATAATATTGGTGTCAGTCTCGGTAATAACAACCAACAGAACGAAAAATATTTTCATCGATTTCTCAATGTTTTATTTCTTTATAAAATGATTGTTGCTGAGGTTACTCGCCAGAAAGTTTTGATATATACCATTGATTATTGCATCGGAAAATTGAACGATATAGATCTCGAAAAATTAAACAAGATAGATCTCACGAAGCTTGATCTTTTATCAAGTTTATTCGATGGTTACATTGATGAACAGATACTTTTCCTCAAAACAATTCTTGAGAGAAAAAAGAGTTTATTCATTGAATCCAAACTGTTAGTGAGTAATAAATCGGTAGGCTTTTCGACCGAGCTGGAACCTGCAGTGAATCCTACTTCTATCGGGTTGCCCCGCATCGAATCTATCCGAGCAGGATTTTCAGGCGATGATTTTTCCATTACGGGGAGGCAATTTTGGAATCTGTTTCTGCATGATTTAAACCGTGGGGGAGGTTCAACTAGAGATATTGGTGAGAATATTTCGAGATACATCTCCGATCAGGTTAATAAACTAAACTTTCTAGACGACTCACCTATACGGAACTGTGCCGGAAGCAACTTTATTCCGAGAATCGAGAGAAATTTGTTTATTGGGAGATGCAACAGTAGTTATCTCAACGTCTTAGAAAACTTCTATGTGGGCTCCGAAGATGAAACCATCTCATCTAATATCATCTCATTTATTCATCCCCAACTGTCGGATTCGTTGTCATCCAACTTATCGAAACAAACAGCGGGGGAGGTTGCTGGTCACGTACTCACACCAATTCAATTTATTTTATCTAATCTGCATGAATCCACAGCATTAGTAACTCATTCAGATGGACTTTCCAACTCTATTTCGGATCTGAAGAGGTTACTGGCGGGTTTGAACTTATCTCCTCGTGAAACGATAGAGTCATTTCTATATTCGTGCAGTAGCGATGGAGTTTCTTTGGAGAAAACGTCGATAAACTCCGATTCGTCGTCGGATCGGCAACCCCAACCTCGTCTCAAGAATCTGGTATTGGATCGAGTCTATCAGAAGAATTTGTCTACTAAGTATTTTGGGGAACCGGAAGAGTTGGAAACATCTTATTGGTCGCTAAGACTCCCATTATGCAACGATGTAACATCGAGATCTATAGCAGAATCGATTGGAAAGGAGGTTGCGTACGAAGATACGGACTTTGCGGATCAATCTATACGGAGGGAGGCTATTCGTCCATCCAACTTTATCAATTTCAATGAATTATTAAAAGATTTGAACAGATATAAGATCTCTTGGATCTTTTGGAAAGACAATATCGGTGAAAAATGGAGCTTATTTAGAGATTACATACCTTGGTTTTTTACCCCCACCTGGTGGAAATACTTTTACGACCTGATTAGAGAAACATATCCAGAAATAGGACTTAAAATAAGTTATGACTCAAATCATAACTTTCCTAGAATTTATAAAAGAATGGCTGAAGATGTAGTAGATGGTGCGAAAGCCTATTTATCCCAAAGACTGCAAAGCCTAGGATTGAGATTCGACAACGATTCTATCAATACTATAGTATCCGAGATAGGTCTTCTTATTTTCGAAGAAATTCCTGATGAAGCGGAGATTTTACATTCGGGAGGATGGTCAGTATCTCAATTTTCCACTAGGTCTATCTCCCATTACTTCATCCTCTCAGTATTAATTGTTCTTGCATTATTCAAACACCCTTTGTCTGCCGTTTCGGGTTCCAATTCCTTTCATTTATGGAAACGTTTCAATACTATTGAATATTTGACAGACCCAACGCGTGGATCCTATTTGAAAGAGGTAATGCATTCCCCTTCGACAAGCTAAATGTCAACAAGAGATCTATTAATCTATTCTTTGAATAGATTCTTGAATTATATAAATAATATAATCTTTTTCTTCTTTGTGAAAGATGAAATCGATTCATGGATATTTCATAAAGAAAGCCCCGATATCCTAGATAGTAAGAAAGAACTACTGACTCAACATTTAGTGACGAATAAAATTCTTTATAGGTATGTGTCGAAATTGAACTCTAATTATGATTTATTGAGCAACGAGATTTCTCATGAACCTTATCCACAAGAGAGATCTAATGTTTTGGCATACTTACGTCAATTCTGGCGAAATGATCTATTGAGTCACAAGATCCGTAAGTTGGATCCTGCGGAGAAGTGGTCTTTTTCCGCCCTCGAGAGAAATATTCTATTTTCAGTAACAACGAGACGAAGAGGCAGTCTACTAAATATGCCATGTCATGACATACCTATCTCACTCCAATCGGGATTACTACCATCTAAAGGAATTTTGCTAGTAGGACCCATAGAAACTGGCCGATCTTCCATTATTAGAGATGTAGCATTCGATTCCTACTTTCCAGTGGTGAAACTACCAATGAAAAAGCTGATATACAACCGATCCTTTTTCAATAATGTACGTGGAAATTTCATTTCGAAAGAAAGCGTACACCGATTAAATTTCGTTTTTGAAATGGCGAAAGAGATGTCTCCCTGTACACTATGGATTCAAGATATTCATGAATTGAATATTCATCGTTCGTATCATAAGCTAGAAGCTGATCCCAAATTCTTACTTTGCCAAATATTGAAAAGTATTGGTGACAGGCGCGGCAATTCTAACATGCGCAAGAATGTTGTTATCGCTACGACTCACGTACCTGCGAGGATAGATCCAGCTCCAATAGCTCCGAACCGGTTAAACTAATTGATAAACTTTCGAAAATCCAACGGGTATCAACGTCAAAAAGATTTATCAATTCTATTACGTATAAAAGGTTGCGAAATGGGGGCTAATCCGTCCCTTCCTCTTATTGAAGGTACTGGGTCTGGAACTACGGGTTATAGTAGACGAGATTTATTCCTCCTTGCTAATGAGGCGTTATTAATAGGTACTTCCAAAAGAAGTAAGATTATATGTAGCGACGCAATTGAATTAGCTTTGCATAGACAACATTCGACTGCTAGTGATATGGGCAATGGGATAGAATCCGGTTCCGAATGGGACATCTTTTCTCACGAAATAGCGGAAGCTACCTCAAAGAATAGTTTGATAGATACTTATCTCACGAATACATATATTGGTCGTAACGCGTTAAAGATGCGATTTTATTATTTGTCTAACTGGTATGTGGAACCTTCAATAACCGAGTCAACATTTAACGAATTCACTCTATTTTCGCATATCCTAGGGATACTAGCTGGATTAGTAGCTCGCGATTCGCTCCAAATGGATATGAGAGAGAAAGAAAATTTCATTGTTATTGACAAACTCGTAGAGAATGACTTGAACCTAGCTTGTGGTGTACTAGAAAACCTCTCGACTAATTTCTCACGTTCAGAAATTTGTAGAGACGGAAGTCGACGCGGTAGTAGTCTTTCCCTTTCCGTTCCTATCGGTAGACCCAAGTATTGTTCAGGTGTAACCTCTCCAAGTCGTTCTTCTAAATTTATGAGAAAGGGAGGATTTAGCAGTCTAACCGACTTCGAACTGCAACAGTCACCCGAACTAATAAACTCAAGTCCGACGGAAGTGTCGCGCGAGATCACTTGGTCCCATAAGGCTTGGCGTCTTCGTTTCCTGCGAAGCGGGGCTTATGAATTGATGAGGGTATCATCTGAACCCAATCATTTGTATAATTTAATTCTTCTTTACCAAAATCGGAATTATATACCCCAACAAGATTTCGAATTCAATAAGATTAAGGGTGACAAAAGTAAATGGTGTGATAAAAGCGGATATCTATTTAGTTTTGAAAAATCTGCGACTAATGTGACAGATAAATTTGTTAAAAGATTGGAAAACCGGTTGGATAATATGTTGTTACGCGAGCAATTTCTCGAATTGGGAATATCCGGCGACTCATCTAATGAATACGAAACACACTGTAATCGATTAGATGAAACGACTCGACTCTTCGGGGGGCGCTTCATCTGGGACCCCATGCTTCTGTTCCAGCCAGATCCTAACATTCCTTCCTCGCGTCGCAGCTTGTTGCCGACGAAAAAACTGGCGCGGAGGCTTTACACCATTTACGGTATGAGAAGGCAGCACCTTAATAAAATGTCAAATAAAAAAATTAGAAATTTCTTTCTCTATAGTGAAGATAATAATGGAGATAGTAGTGGAGATAATAGTGGAGATAATAGTGAAGATAATCCAAAATTGAAACCTAACTCATCTATTAAGCGGTGGAATAATCTCCCTTTGGATGAAGAGGAGCGAGATTCCGAATACGTCAAAGAAATTTCCTCCATGGATATACATCTGCAATATCCGCAGACATTTAGTCCCGCTCGCTTTGATTCCTACGTGGTGGCAGAAGATTTTCCAGAGCGATTTATTCGGTTTAGGCTTCTGGTTCATAGAAACAAATGGATGAGGCGAAACCGTTGCCCATTTCAGGATTTTCTTATCTATAATATGTTGCTTGAAATTTATTAATATCTATCCCATCCGTTCCGGTTTGGTGGGGCGTCACTGGATCAAACGACGAAACAATTTTGTTCATGAAAGTTCATAGGACAAATCTTAGATACCCTTCATTCTGTCTAGATCTCTAGCGATATAATTATAAGCCAGATTCAGTAAAAGGAAGATCTATATTTTCCTTTTACTGATAGAAATAATTCTATCGTAGCATATCAAATAGTTAAGGAACTGAAGGCCATTTTCTATATGAGTCTTTCTGCTTAGAAAGAAGATTGAGAAAGGGCAATAGCTTATTCCATAGGGATTTTGCAAAACAGCTTCTTAACATCACGCTTGAAATAGATCCTTTTTGAAATTGTGGATTTAGTCCCCTCCCCAGATGACTTATTGATTCGCTCATTTCAATCATTCAATACACCGGAATTGAAGGGGGGACCCCCAAAACCTTTTAATAGTTATTTAATAGTTAATAGGCAGGGTCCTCGCCTCGGGGGTATTCGAGGGGGGGGGGGGTAAGAACGTACAAATCTTTTTCTTCCTCAATTGTTAGAGCTGGAAATAAGCACGATAGTGAATCATTCACTGGTTGGTGGATCATGGTCCAACACAATTTGATTTGGCATATGTGGGAAACACAACTACCCAATTACCAGGAATTATTGACGTAGATTCGAACGAATCTCCCCGGGTAGGATTCGAACCTACGACCAATCGGTTAACAGCCGACCGCTCTACCGCTGAGCTACCGAGGAAAGTGGTAGGGGATTCAGTCTCATACGCACTCAGAGACCTTTGTTCCTTTGTTCTCTGAGTCGCTTCTAAATCTGTAAGACGTTAAGCTTTCTCCGACATTTTGTGAAGTAGACTTCGCGTACACCCTAACTCCCATTATAGGAGGAGGCGGCGGCGGTGGCAATCCCATTTGAATGGAAGGGTACCCGAATCGTGGGAGAGGGGGGGGGGGGGGCAACCGATCGAGGTCGAGATCAACCCCACAAGCCCCCCACGATCTGTATCGATCGGTCACCAATTAGTACTTCCTATTCCCCCCCCTCCAAGAAGCATAGTAGAATAGCCGCAGGATTCTCCTACCTCATAGGAAGAAATAATATCTTCGAGAAATAGAAGTAGCAAAAATAAGAAAGATAGAGATGGGGAAGATGAACAATAGTCGGGAGAAATGAACACGAATTGGAGCTTCGCGAAACGAAAGTAGCAGCTTACGGCAAGGGCGGAATCGGAAAATCAACAACTAGCTGCGTCAGGGAAATAGTTCCAATAATTAATCCAAATAGATATTGAGATATTCTACCATTTTTTCCGCGTCGTATACCCTCTCCACTGAAGAGATTTGATGTGCCAGTTCCGTTAATAAATCCATCAATTATCCATTGATCAAAATGCAAAACAAGCTTACTAATTAGGATTACGCCCCGTGTGAAGTAGATGTTGTAATAATAATCGATATAACCCCGACTTGTGGACCAATTTTTGGTAGAAAATAAAAAAGTATTTAATAAATTTTTACTTCTGAATTTTCCATAAATTTCTGTATTCACAAGTTTGTCAACTTGTCCATAAGCTTTGTAGGAAATTGAGAACCCAATGAGAGATAAAATCAGTAGAGGGGTTGAGCTTATTAATATTTCCGTCAAATTTTCAAAATGTTTATTAATTTTGAAGAGAGACGGAAGGGAAATCAGCCAGTCAAACGGGAGGTCCATACCAGCTCCTTTTTGAATTGGATAAACTCCTACCAATCCAGCGAATACAGTGGGTATTGCCGAAATAATCAGAGGCAATACCATACAGAAATTTGATTCTCGGGGATGTAGCAAATTTTGCCCAGAAAAGGTTTGAATTGTTTCTTCGCAAGTGGGGTCCTCCGCAGGGGGATGGGCGGTCAGAGAATTTATCGTTTCTGTAACTTCATTTCGTTCCATATCTGTTATGGATATAAAATTATTATGGGTCTGTTTGGTAAATGATTCCGATTGGGCCCCACCCCACGAAGTGATAGTAACTTCAGATGGGAAGAAAGTATCAAAACCGATGTAATTTATCTGATTGGCACGAAAATTTCCTTCAAAAGTTAGAAGGTAAATACGAGACGTATAAGACGCGGTAAGTCCTGCCGTAATAGAAGCTGTCAACCCAAGATAAGGGGAGCGCAGCCAACTTTCGGTAATAGTTTGATCCTTAGACCGGAAGCAGGATGGCGGGGGTATGCCACATAAAGAAAGGGTGCCCGGAAGGAAGGTAATTCCAGTAATTGGCATGTGTTTCCGTAATCCACCCATTAAAAACATGTTTTGACTTCTACTAGGAGAGTATCCGACTACCTCTTCCATGGAATGAATAACTGAACCAGAGCCCAAAAATGACAAAGCTTTCGAATAAGCATGTGTAATGAGATGAAACAAGGCGGATTGAGAAGCGCCAATACCCGAAGCTGGTACCATATATCCTAACTGAGACATGGTAGGATAGGCCAGACACCTTTTTAGGTCTTTCTGAGCAAGAGCCAATGTGGCACCTGACAAGGTTGTTACTCCGCCTACCCAGGAGATAGCATACGTGGTTGCAGGTAATATCGAAATAAAGTTGAAAATTCGAACTATTAAGAAAATTCCGGCGGCCACCATAGTAGCTGCGTGAATAAGAGCCGATATGGGCGTAGGTCCTTCCATGGCATCTGGTAGCCATACGTGAAGTGGAAATTGCGCAGACTTGGCAACCGGACCTAAAAAAAATAAAAAGGCAATCGTATTAGCAAAGATCGAATTGATAACGCCGCTGCTATTTAATTTGATAAATCAGTCACACAATTCGGAAATCTCGAAGCTACCAGTTATCCGGTAGATGCCTGATATACCCAGCAGCAACCCGAAATCTCCTATGCGATTGGTCACAAAAGCTTTCTGACAAGCATTTGCGGCACTCGATCTCGCAAACCGAAAACCTATTAACAAGTAAGGACGCATTCCAACTAATTCCCGAAATACGTAAACCTGTATCAGGTTGGGACTAAGAACTAACCCCAACATTGACGCGGTAAATAAACTTAGGTAAGCGTAAAAACGTGCGTATCCCTAGTCGTGACACATGTAACTATCGCTGTGAACCATCACTGAAATACCCACGGTAGTAACTAATATTGCCATAACAAGAGTAAGAGGATCAATCAGAAGACCTATCTTCAAATGGAAATCACTTCTCGGAATCCGGGCCCACAAATACTGCTGGATGGAGTGAGTCGCAGCCTGTTTCCAAAATAATGAGAAGGAAACAAACATAGCGATGGCTAACGAAAAGGTGTTGATTGCAGCGCACGGGCGCCGTAAGCTTCTTGCTGCTTTCGGAAAGAAAAATGAAAGGAATCCGGTCAAACAAGAAGCTACCAACGGACACAGAGGGATAATAAAAGCATATTTATTTGAAAGTTCCACGGGCGTATTAAATCCAAATTAAATTTGTTATCGTTTTCAACTTCTTCTGATTAGGAGTCAAAAATAAAAATCTGAGAACAATATAAAATAGAATATATGCTAATTATTTAATTAATGTTTAATTAGACGAGAAATTTCATCTGTACGGTTTTCTCAGTTTTATGTTTAAAAATATATAAAAAACTTGACAATATTTGAAGATGCCCGAGATACTTACTTCAGATGATTCAAATTTGAATAGGTTTGCAAATCATACCCTCATTGTTTTTTTCTCTAGTATTAAAAATGAGACGGAGATATAAAAAGAGAAAATTAGGATGAATAAATATGCAGTAATTGACATCGGCGGTAAACAACTCCGAGTAGAACAGGGAAGATTTCACGATGCTCAGCACTTCGCTCCGGTTCGACACTCGTTGACGTCCAATATGAAAATATCGATAAATCGGGTTTTACTTATTCGTCATGGATCTGGCATCAATTTCGGCTATCCATGGTTGGATGATGCAGCTGTCAGGGGCAGAATCTTACATGGTTGTTTCAAGAAAAAACTAGTGATACAGCGGATTCACTCTAAGAAGAAAAAATGACGAACTTTTGGATATAGAGAAGATGCGACTCGATTCGTGGCTGATTCCATTGATTTCGGTGGCAAAGACCTAAACAGATCTTAGCTAGCCTTTCATATTGAGTCAAGAAGTAGATACTTATAAAGTCGACGTAGCGACATAGAACTTCATGGTTTTCTTATTTCTCCTCGTTCGCGCTCATTTCTATTTAGTTTTTCTCTTATTATATCTACTCCATCGATACGTATCAACATAATTTTAAGCTACTTGCAAAAAAGTGATAGATATATGGCAGTCCCTAAGAAAAGAACTTCCAGATCGAAGAAGAAAATTCGTAATCGCGCATGGAAAACTGGACCTACAGAGGTAGCGTCAAAGGCTTTTTCTTTGGCCCAATCTGTATTAACCGGTCGTTCGAAAAGTTTTTATTATATGACGGAAAAAAGAGATTCGCAGAAAAATTAAGAGTATCTTTTTTTCCACCGAAAAAGACGTATATATAATACGTATTTAGATATAAACTAAATGACTGGATAAGGAACTTCGGAACGGGAGGGGGTGGCGTGACACCAGCCAGTACTGGTACAATTTAGGTTGACATAAACTACAATTTCGTAGTATGAAATACTTCACCAGGAATTCAAAGTATTTTGTTTAACTGTTTCGATACTCGTCGATCATTTTTTACCCAAACTATAACTAAATAAACTTGACTAGCAAATATTGAGCTCAGCAGACAGAAGATTGAGACGTGAAACAGGTTTGCTACTGCAGAAGTTAACGATTAAATAATGGATAGCTGCTATTTGATGTCGATAAATGGGGACAGATAGAATTCAAGGTAACAGAAGAAGATAGGGGACTATACCTTATCGAGGTGTGGGCAGGGGCGAGATAAACGACTCCGAAAGAAAATAAGTATTTAGAAATATTCATCTTTTGCTTTTTTTCTTCCGGAGCTTCTACTACAGGGCCTGAGATGACGAAACACTTCCAGATGATTTCAGTTCGTCAATTGCTTGCCTATGTTTTTAAAAGCACTAAACCTAGTACTTCTCCATAGACCCGGTTACTCCATGTCCATTCGGAATAGCAGGATTCGAACCTGTGACCTCCATCACCCCAAGATGGCGCGCTACCAAACTGCGCCATATTCCGTTGTATGTGTATAGATATACATAAATATATATCGATTTCTATCTTTATGGCGTTATATACTAGTGCCGATACCACCTCACCTCATAAATCATTTGCTAAGTTAGTACCCTAGCTGGTGTGGCGACCCCTTCCCTTCCGAGGGAGCCCCTCTCTATTTCGTCACTTTCAATACGTTTTGCTAGTATACCTCCAAAATTTCCACATCTCACGCGAGTAGATGTTGACGTACCACTCCAAACTAGTATAAAATAATTTTGCATATATATACTGAAAGGGAAAAGCCGCTATGGTGAAACAGGTAGACACGCTGCTCTTAGGAAGCAGTGCCAGAGCATCTCGGTTCGAATCCGAGTAGCGGCATTTTAAAACTTTCCAATTTTTACTTCTACATCTTAAATTGGTAAATGAAAACTACCTATCAATATGCAGATAGATATTTTTGTAATATATATGTTAGATCTGGTTTAGGAGACTTTTCAAATCAATGAAAATTAGGTAATAATTTCTATTTAAGTTGTGGAAGCGGTAATCTCATCCCTCTTCACGTTAAAGAAAAAAAGAAAAATATTACTTCGGTTTCAATTGATTTAGAGATTATCAAATCAAGTTGGATTGATTTACTGGTTTTCCTTCATTACGATGTATATTTATATGGAACGCGCTTTTATCCACATTTCGTTTTTGATGCTTCTTTCTGCCACTTCGATAAATTCGATCACTTCATTTTACGAATTTGATAGTCTAGGGAGACTTAGCAAGAGCAGTATGGCAATTGCTTTCTTCTGTACGACGGAGCTTTCAGTAACTCGATGGTTCCAAACTAGGCACCTACCACTGAGCAACCTGTACGAGTCGTCGATGTTTCTTTCATGGAGCTTTTCTTTATCATACGTAATGTTGGAAGTCAGAAATCAGAATGGGTTGTCGGGTGCAATTACAGCGCCGAGTGCTATGCCGACTCACGCCTTCGCTACTTTAGGTCTCCCCGAAGGGATGCGGCAATCCACGCGATTAGTACCTGCCTCGCAGTCTCATCGGTCGATGATGCATGTAACTACGACGCTACTGAGTTATGCAACCCTGCCGTGCGGATCTTCGTCGGCAATACCTCCACCGAGTATTTCTCACAGTGAAACGAGAAATTATCGCATCTTCGACTCAAGACACAATTACTGCAGCACCTCATTGAAATCGAGCACTCCCAGCAGAACTGATGTACGGAGTTTTCTTTATCCATCACTCCCAAATTCAAAAAAATGTCAATTAATTAATCGATTAGATAGATGGACGTACCAAATCATAAGTTTGGGGTTCCCTTTACTAACCATTGGTATACTTTCCGGAGCAGTGCGGGCTAATGAAGCTCGGGGATCTTACTGGAGCTGGGACCCTAAAGAAACTTGGGCGCTAGTAACTCGGCCGATACACGCTACTTACCTTCACACTAAAATAACTAACAGGTGGATGGGGGAGGGGCCAGCTGCGGCAGCATCAACAGGTTTCTCCTTAGTTTGGATTCGCTTCTCGGGAGTCAACTTGTTGGGAGTTGGATTACATAACTACGGATGGCTAATGTAGAAACATTTGGTTTACTAGGTTCTTGACTTCACCGAGTAGATGAAATAAAAATTGGTAGAAAAGAAATAGTTACAAGAGAGGGGAACAAAAACAAACAGTTAATAGATGAGCAGAACTGCCTCTACTTGTTTGTCTGTTTTTGTTTCTCTATCCCAGTTTACTTCAACTTATTCTAGCGGTTGCAGACATAAGCAGTTGGGAAATGACGGGTGTACATAAGTAAGTATCACTGCTACAGCTAGAATTAACAAGCTACTCTACTGAATAAGAATCAAGATGAAATCATATTTTCCTGTATCAAGTTACCTAATAGGATGTGATTTAGTTAAGTCAGATTTTTCCTACACCTTCACCTCATAGCTGAATATGAAAACAATATTGAGAGCACTTCACTATTCCGTAAAGGTAAAATTAAATTTGGATATGAACCGATACCTAGTATTGGTAGAAGGAGACAAGTCGAGGTGAATACCTCCCTTGGACCAAAATCAATTAAATAAGGATTTGATTCATTAGACAACCTGTAACCATAAAACATTCGGCGTAACATGGATAATAAGTAGATGGAAGCCAATACTGTACCAGTTGCCTCCAACACTGTAATTCCTGCCTTAAATAAAAATGAGTATTGCTTGCTGGTGATAACTCCCGGAAATACCAATAATTCCGATACGAAACCGCTCATTCCCGGTAATGCGAGAGATGCCAACGAGAATGCACTAAATATGGCAAATAGTTTAGGCATCGAGGTTGCTATTCCCCCCAATTCATCAAGAAGGGAGGTACGCGTCCTATCGTAGCAGGTGCCCGCGAGGAAAAATAGCGCCGCGCCAATTAAACCGTGGGAAATCAGTTGCAATATGGCTCCATTAATACCTGCGTCTGTCACGGAACCAATTCCGATTGCTACAAAACCCATATGGGAAATTGACGAGTAGGCTATCCTTCTCTTGAGATTACGCTGACCCATAGAAGCTAGAGAAGCATATACAATCTGAATTGCCCCGAGCAATATCAGCCATGATCGAAAGAAAAGATGCGCATGGATCAGTAATTCCAAATTGATTCGAATCAGTCCATATCCTCCCATTTTTGATAATATCCCAGCTAGTAACATGCATGTGCTGTAATGTGCCTCCCCATGAGTGTCCGGCAACCAAGTATGAAAAGGGAATATCGGCAATTTCACCGCATAGGCAATTAAAAAACCTAAATAGGGAGCAATTTCCAACGATATAGGGTATGACTTACTCATCAAAGCTTGAATGTCAAAAGAGGGTACCTCGTTTCCATAAAAACTCGTGGTTAAGGCTGCTACCAAAAGGAAGATGGAGCCACCAGCCGTGTATAAGACAAACTTCGTGGCCGAATATGGACGTCTCTTCCCGCCCCATAAGCATAGAAGTAAATAGACTGGAATCAGTTCTAGCTCCCACATGAAGAAGAAAAGTAAGATGTCGCGGGAAGCAAACAATCCAATTTGACCGCTATACATAACTAACATCGAGAAATGGAATAGCCGTGTATTACGAGTGATCGGCCAAGCCGCTAAGGTTGCCAAAGTGGTTACAAAACCCGTAAGTAAAATAAGACTCATGGAAAGTCCGTCGATACCTAATATCCAATGGAAATTAATGGAGTTTATCCAGTTGAATGTCTCTACTAACTGGATGGGTTGGAAATCAAATTGAAAGTGGCAATGAGAAATATAAGTAATCAGCAAGAATTCCAATATGCAGATTCCCGGAGTATACCATCGAATGATTCTGTTTCCATCACGAGGCAGAATTAGAAGCAAGAAACTGGCAGAAATTGGAAAGAGAACGATCGTTGTTAGCCGAGGTACATTACTCATCATGAATAAAAAATAATTGATAGAAAATAATTTCTGATACAAGGGGAACTGTGTGGGCCAATTACAACGACTCGTACTCAAACTTCATAATCCTGAAGCTTCGAGTACAAGTCAAAATAATTGAGTAACTAAATTTTTTTGTTTCGTTTCTAGTAGGCTAGACCCATACTGCGGGTGGTTTCAGCCCCTAGATAGACGCGTACACTCAAAAAATCTGTTGGACAAGCAGATTCACATCTTTTGCAACCTACGCAATCTTCTGTTCTAGGAGCAGAGGCTATCTGATTCGCCTTGCACCCATCCCGGGGTATCGTTTCTAACACATCCGTGGGACACGCCCTCACACACTGGGTACAACCGATACATGTGTCATAAATTTTCACTGAATGTGCCATTGAGTTTATTTACTCCTATCAAATTCGTGTACCAATCTTTCTTCTCTAGTAAAAAGGTTGAAATGATACTTTATCCTCTTTGTCCCTTACGCAGATACCTACCTCTTCTCATCGAGTGAAACATTTCTCTTTCTTTTTCAATTTATCTGATTGGATCCCATTTGCTTTTTGAAAGCCTGCCCCCCCCCCCCCCCCTTTTTTTTGAAAAATAAGTTGACTATTTGTAATACATAATATGGGGGAAGGTATCCAAACAATTTAATAGATAGAGATAATGAACAAAAAATTGATTAGATTGATAAAATCACTTCATCTATTTATCAATCACCATTTTAACAAATTAAATTGATCGATACGAGTAGATCTTCTATTTCGCTGAAGAGAAGGAGCAGTAGCTAACCCGGTGGCAGCCTCGGCAGCCGCAACGGCTATCACGAATATGGTAAATAGCTCCCCCCCCGCCTGCCGATCTTTCAATAAATTTGAAAATGTAATAAAATTTGAATTAACTGCATTAAAAATTGACTCGAGACTCATAAGTGCCCTAACCATATTTCTACTCGTAATTAGACCGATAAATCCGACGCACAAAAGGTAGGCAGCTAAAATTAGTCCGTGTTCAAACATGATTTATTAAAGTTCTCCCCAAAGATTTTGGTAAGTCAAATTTTTAGCAAATTTTCTATCTTTTTATTTTCGAGGAAATTAGATTTAATCAAAAAAATGGGGAATTGTTGCGAGATGATGAAGAAGATGATTTCTTATCAGTTGTAATTGTGTCCCCGTCACGCGCTGGGTTAATTGCTCCCACCAAAGCAACTAAAAGAAGTATTGAAAGAAGCTCAAACGGAACTAGAAACTCACTCAGTAATTTATACCCGAGTTGGTGGGTATCGATCGTGGGTTTACCTGCCGAAAGGGTCTCCGATTGATTGACAAAACTGATATCAAACCATTTTGTATTACAAATTGTATTAACCAACGCCAGAAAGAGCACTCCGCAGGCTCCCGAAGCGGTGAAGTACCCCACGCCCCGAGTAGTAGAACCGGATCGCATCGGTTTCTCGGTAACCATTACAGCAGACACAATTAATACATTTATAGCTCCTACATAGACAAGCAGCTGTGCGGCAGCTACGGAATCAGCATTCGATACGAAGTATGATAAAGATATACGGGTGAAAACCAGTCCCGAAGAGAAAGCAGAATGAGCCACGTTAGCAAATGATGTCGCGCCCAAACTTCCCAGTAGAATACCTGATTCTATTAGTGACAAAATAAATTCATGAATTAATTTAGATAGATTCGTTGGACACAGGTACTTAAATATTTCATGAGATTTTTACCTATATTTCGTGCTTCTTCTTCTTCTCTTTCTTCCAGTTACAAATAACCAAATAAGTAAAAAGTAAAATCACCTTTCAAACTATCCAATTAAATTACAGGTTACTAATTAGATATTAAGGTTTTCACCCCAAAAGGTTCTGGCTTCCGGATGAGAAATTTGACGAAGTCGAAAGCACCTGAATTGAAACATCTTGAGATGTAGAAAGAGGTAAACGCCCCAAAGCCGTTTGATCTTGGTTTAGTTCATGACGATCATAACTGGAGAGTTCATACTCTTCAGTCATTGACAAGCAATTTGTTGGGCAGTATTCGACACAGTTTCCGCGAAAGATGCAAACTCCGAAATCGATGCTGTAGCTTTTCAATCGTTTCTTTTTTATATCCCTCAGCAAGATCCAATCTACGACCGGCAGATTGATCGGACATACTCGAACACATACTTCGCGGGCAATACATTTGTCAAATTCGAAATGGATACGTCCACGAAATCGTTCGGATGATAAAATTTTCTCATACGGATATTGGACAGTTATGGGTGAACGATTTGAGTGATCTAAAGTAACCGCGAAGCCTTGACCTATGTATTTTGCAGCTTCTACGGCTTGTTGCCCATAACTCCGAAATTCAATTAGTGTGGAAAACATAGAATAAATGAACCCAACCTGCTACTTATTTTTACATACATATAATCTTATATGTACGGGAAAGAAAGAAACAAACAGCATATTTGTTTCCCTCCCTTGTTAATAAATTAAAAAGATTTGACTTAAACTGAAACTGAAGTAGGGGAGGCCTAGCTTATTAGCAAAAGTTGAAACGAGGCTGTCAGCAATAAATTTCCTGAAGCAATAGGCAAAAGAAATTTCCATCCAAGATCTAGTAATTGATCTATTCTTACCCTAGGCAAAGTCCATCTTGTTAAAATAGAGATAAATATAAATAAATAAGATTTCGGTAATGTAGTGATGATACCCAGCCCCGGCCCCAACACATCGAACGACTCGCTGCTAGAATCTGAAAATAAAGAATCCTGTCCAAGATTTTCGAAGAAAGGAATTGAGGAATCCCATCCACCCAGATGTGAAATTGTTACAAATGGCGAGGAAGCCGACAAATTTGAGTGAGAACCAACATAAGATGGACCAAATTTTATTCCCGAATATTCGGTTTGATAACCCGCAACTAGTTCTTCTTCCGCTTCCGGCAGATCAAATGGCAGTCTCTCACATTCTGCTAATGACGAAATAAAAAAAGCTATGAACCCTATGGGCTGACGCCACAGATTCCACCCCATAAAACCATATTTGGATTGTGTCTTCACTATATCAACTGTACTCAAGCTACCAGATAAAGGTAGTCGACGGCAGACACCCCCCCGCCTCTAATTCAAAACCGTACATGAAATTGGAGTTTCATACGGCTCCTCATCAATTTGATAGAGATGAAGTCATGGCGCGTGGTCGTTATCTGTCACTGAAATGGAAATTGCCAACTCAAATTAATGGGATTCCGTTTGCCGCGACAGAGTAGTTGCTTCCGAATCTATCTCAACCTCATCTATTTCTTTTTCGTAAATTGCGATCTGTTGCAAAACTTATCGAGTTCGATGTATATATCTTTGTCATCTCTAAATAGAAAAAATGAAATTAATTTTAACTCCATCTGGAAATGAAAATAAGAGGGACTAGTTTGGCGATGTGCCTGTTGTACCAAGTTCCAAACTAGAACTAAAAGAAAAAGCTCATGATTGACTTTTTTTTTGTCGTCGAAACTATCGTGGGGGTTACTTCGTTCCAAGTGGTTATCGTCACAGTGAACGGGACTATACTCGAGACTGAAATTTCTTGTATGCACTACTCAGCTGTCCCTACCGAGGCTGAGTCTACCTCATGTGGGGAGATACTGGTAGAAGCAGATAAAAATTTTCAATTTTCAACTCTCTAGGTATCTTGGTGCCCAAGTTGCCCCTAGATTATTACCAAAACTCCCTCTGCTTCACAAACCTCTTGCGTATATTAGTGTCTCTTACCGCTCACCCCTATCTAATCCTAGAGGAAGTCAAAAGAAATAGTGACTATCTGTTCCCGCGTCAAGCCAGGATGGCTCCTAGACCTGGGGTGCGGCATCTACCGTTCGGATATGCATCTACGCCCGTACATGGGGTATGGGGTTTGAACTCATAACTGCGAAAACGCCGTTTGATCTCACCCAAATAACTATTTGGTTTATTACTTAACAATATCTCCATACTATTTACTAATAGCTAGAAGTTCTTATTTATTACTTATGTTTAGCGAATCGCACGTAGGGATACAGATGATATACACAAGGCCAGGGGTATTTCGTAACTGATAGATTGGGCGGCAGCCCTGAGACCACCTAAGAAGGAGTATTTGTTATTCGAGGCATACCCTGCAATGAGAAGACCCAAAGGTACGACACTTGAAACGGCGATCCAGAAGAAAACACCTATAGCCAGATCGGATAAGATAATAGCTTGGTCAAAGGGTATTACCAGGTAACTTACTAGGACTGGTGTGACCGCAACGGCTGGTCCAACGGTAAATAACCAGGCATCACCTTTGGATGGAATGACGTCTTCCTTTAATAGAAGTTTGATTCCATCTACCAGAGATTGAGTAATTCCTAGTGGACCTGCATATTCTGGTCCGATACGCTGCTGTACCCCCGCAGACACCTTTCGTTCGAGCCACACGATTACCGATACTCCTACCGTGACTCCCGTAACTAAAATGAGGGTAGAAACTAAAATCCAAATTGATTCAAAAGAATTTGTTGCAACTTCTAATTCATTAACTAATTGAACTAATTGTTTTCTGTAAATTTCGATATCAGTTGTTGCCATTTTAACGATCAACCTCTCCCATAATGATGTCTATACTACCTAATATTGTCGTGATATCTGCGAGCTTCATTCCTCTTATTAGTTGAGTAAGAATTTGCAAATTTATGAAACCAGGTGGACGAATCCTCCACCTCCGAGGAAAGACACCGCCATCCCCAACCAAAAAGATTCCCAATTCTCCCTTAGGGGCTTCTACTCTTACGTAATGCTCCTGTTTAGGCAACTTAAAAGTGGGAGAAGACTTCTTCCCAACGAATTGGTAGTTGAAGCCACCCCAGTCTATTTCTCCTTCTTGTTGGACGAGACGTCGACCCTCCAAATTTTCATATGGACCTCCCGGAAGAAGTTTCAGCGCCTGTTTAATAATATTTATTGATTCTTTCATTTCGTCAATTCGTACCAAATAACGAGCTAAGGAATCTCCCTCTTCTTGCCATTTAATTTGCCAATCCAGGTTGTCGTAACATTCGTAGTGGTCGAGTTTACGGAGATCCCATTGAACTCCCGAGGCTCGTAATATAGGTCCAGATAAACCCCAACTGATAGCGTCTTGTCTGCTGATGAAACCTATCCCCATTACTCGTTTTAAAAAAATAGGATTTCTTGTAATTAATCGCTCATATTCATGAATTTTCGGGAGACAATAGTGACAGAAGTCTAGACATTTATCTACCCATCCGTAAGGTAAATCCGCGGCAACTCCCCCGATGCGGAAATAGTTGTGCATCATTCGCATGCCGGTAGCAGCCTCAAACAAATCATAAATCATTTCTCTTTCTCGAAATATATAGAAAAATGGAGTTTGCGCACCAATATCTGCCAGAAATGGCCCAAGCCATAACAGATGCGAAGCTATCCGGCTTAATTCGAGCATGATTACACGTATGTAGCTAGCTCTCGCGGGTATTTGAATATTTGCCAACCTCTCCGGTGCATTAACCGTTACTGCTTCGGTGAACGTGGTAGCTAGATAATCCCACCTTGTTACGTACGGCAGGTATTGCAAAGTCGTCCGGTTCTCAGCAATTTTCTCCATCCCCCGATGCAGATATCCCAGGATTGGTTCGCAATCAACAACATTTTCACCATCTAAGACGACAACAAGTCGAAGAACACCATGCATAGATGGGTGATGGGGGCCCATGCTTACTGTAACTGGATCTAGTTCTTTAAGATGCATACCCGTAAATCATTTCCTTTTCAGTAAATATCATGGGATCTAGCTTCGCCAGAAGAAGTTGCGCCAACTACGACATGTCAAAATATCAAACCTCTGTTCACTCTTTAACGCCTCTTCAAACCTCGAATACCCAAATTTTTTATAATTTGGGCGTATAGAGCTATATTCCCATCGGATAAATAAATTAAGAGACGCTTACGTTTACCGAGTAATTTTATCAAACCTCTTCGAGAGGAGTAGTCTTCGGAGTGTGATTCCAGGTGGGAAGTTAGTTTTGAAATCTGGTGAGTCAAGTAGTAAATTTGGGAGGCGGTGAACCCGGTATCTTTGTTCCCACCGACTAGCTGCACGTCAATATATTTATATTTATCCGTAGTAATAATGATAATAATTACGATTGCTTGCTCCATCTCAAGTCGATTATAAACTGTTTAGTCAGCAGTTGCAGCAATGGCCCCTTGGACGAAGATGAAGTCCAATTTTTCCACGTCTAATGCGGTACCGCATGGAGTAAGCGTGGGCATCTATGTCTCACGCACAGTTGCAGCTTCTGCCGCGACTCATATTAGATATATCGTGCAATTAATTGAAATTACCTTCGTTTGGATAATTCCAATTAATTACGCACATGTTCAAATATCCGTGTTGCGCTTCATACCCCCTTGCTCCCGTCAATTTCGAATAATAGGATACATTTGAATTTTAAGTATCGCAAATCGACTCCCAGTAATGATGTTGAAGCAGAATCTACCGGTGCAAGCTAATTCCTCCAGACGGTGGCTCGGCCACAGGAATCGTTTAACTCTTTGAATTTCCCTTAGCTCCGAGGGCTCACATTCTTCGCTACTGCGGCGTTCAATTTTCGAGATAGAATCGAACGAGATAGAATTGAATTTCAAGTCGAAGTAGTGTGCTCCTGGTTTTGAAGACCTCGAAATTAGCAGAGATCGAAGGAATCGGAATTCACGTCGACGTCGCGCAAGCAAGAGATCTTCAATGTTATAAATATGAGACCGCCTTTTGTTGACTTCTGTGGCTATAAGTGACAATTTTGAGATATATGTATCACTATAGATTTTCCTGTATAGTTGTTTCCCGACTCTGCCTCTCAACCTAGACTTGAATTTCAACAATGGATTCATTATTTTGTATACCAAATTTTGATCATCAAGTAATATCGATAAACGATGAGCTGAAGGAATAGATAGGTCATAGAAAAGACCAAGTTTCGTTGTTGCATTGAAATATAGGTCTAATAGCTCGGAATCTACATTGGTATTCGCACAAAGTGTGACGAGATCGCGATCATCTCCTAACATTCTCGTAAGAGCTGTCAGACTTCTCAAATTTTCCAGTTTCGTTTCAGATTTCCATTTCCACCGAAATAGGTAGTCCATATCTTCTCTTTCATCTAGCATTACTTCGTACAGTTCATCGGATACTTTTTGGAATCTACGAGTTATATCTGGTACTATGCCATATGTAGTATTATCCTTCAAAATAGGATCTCTGGACCTTCTTGTTTTCTTCCTGAAAGAACTTTTTGTTCTTCCAAAATCTGTAACTAGCCACGGCATCAAATCAAACTTAGAGTTGAGTGTAATCTCTGAATCAGAAGTGCATAAATTAGGTAATCTATTCACCCCCCTCCGCTTCACTTTAGTAATTTTCGAAATACGAGTTTTACAATGGAGCCTTTGTGCGGTAGCATCTTGTCGCATGGAAAATTTTTGCACATCTCCATCTCGTACAAAATCGATGAAACTTTGTAATAGATATCTACGTTTGCGAAGCTTACTGAGATTTATAATTCGATCCCTAAGTAAGGGTTTTCTGGCATATATAGAGTAATTATGTAACTCATCTCGAAGGACGTGACATTTTCGTCCACTTGCGATTTCTTCTTCAATGTGACTGAGTTCGTCTAAGCAATCGAAACTAATTTTCCATCTGTGAGGTGCTACGTTGCGCCACAGTGTTAATGGCAAGTTACAGTTGGAGAAGCAATCTAACCATTTATTCCAATTACTTGCGTCTAGATCACGTAACTTCTTTAATAATCCCCATTCTTCTATACAGTTCAAAACGTGTTCATTGTAAAATTTCTTTGCAATTTCGCTAGTTGCCTTGCCAAACGAAATATCTGTGCAGTTACTCATTTCACTTGGGCTTGAAACGGTTGAGTCGTACCTAACGAAAAGCCCCGAGGAATTTTCCGAATAAGCCAAAGATTGCTCAGGCTGGTAAGGGGTTAAACTATCACTCCAGTTCTCGCTACTTCCAGTTCCTCCCCCAAGATTGCTCCCGCTACCAGTCGCCAGTAATTTCAGGTTTAAGTTTTCCTCCACACTGAAATCCCAAATACTATTGTAGAGATAAGCTTGAGATAATGATTGAGTTTCGTCAAACTGTGACAATCTACTTTTCGATCTGAAAAAAGCTACATCTGCTTCTTGAAGAGTGAAATTAATTACTTCTACTAGTTGCGTGCGCAACGAGACAAGTTCGCCGAAGTAGTAGTAGAAATCTCTGTCAACTTTTAGATACGAAATTGATGCCGCGGAAATGAATTTCTCAACTGCTTCTGCAACCACTACATGTAATTTGAAGATTATCTCCTTAAAACTTTTTAATTCTTCCTCATCGAATTTTATAGAATTGCTGAGGTCTGTATCTTCCAATCTGTAATCTAAAGTTAATTTACTAACTTGAGTTGTTTCAGTATCTGGTTGATCTACATTAACCCCCTCGTCTAATAGATTTGATAATCCGGTTACGTCACTATCCGCAACGAATTCTTTACTAGTTGGTTTTTGAGTAACTAATTGTTTATTAATATTACTAACTGGTTGCACTTCCCCGACGACATTAACAGATCCTCCATTTACTTTATCAAAATTTGAATTTATTTTCACTACTTCATCTGCGTCGCCACTAAGTACAGGCTTTATCCGAGTATTGTAAGTTGAGACGAAGTCAGCTGAGACCCCTCCGGGTTTAAAAAATAGATTGAACTTCCTTAATAAGATTAAACTTGGTTTCAATATTTCCCCCAAATTGAATTTGGAATCGAGGAAGCGATAGGCTTGCTTGGTTCTTAACGAGAAGTTATCCTTGCAAATTTGAATCAGTTCCTTTCTCACAGGCTTCCAGAATGAGGGTTGTTTCTGAATACTTCCAAAAGGTATATCTGTCTGATATCCCAAAGCAGTTAAATAAGTAAATCTAGGCCTCTTTTGTTTCAACTTCTGCTTATTTGTTGATTTTCGATCCTCAATTAATTCAGCTTCCATATATTTTTTCCGAGGAGTCAGTCGTTTTTTATTTCCAGCCGAGTGCCAGGGCTTTAGCCGAAACGGATATGCAATCTTTATTTGTATACCTTCCCTCAACCAGCGGGGGGGAAGTTGATCCTGCGAAAATTCCTCACCATCAAACGTACAGTTAATATGAATTTCCTTTTTCCATTTCATCCAGTCTTTATTCCATTCGGAATTTTGCCGAAGTAATATACGGCCAATAGTTTTGAAAACTATAAGTACAGGTAACTTTACAAACTTGCGAAATCTAGACTGGAAAACCAGCATGTAACCCCTTCCATTATGAATGGGACCTATGTCTGATCTAGCCGCTACAGCTGAACGAGCAAGTTTCGACTGGCTTGAAGTTTTTCCCGTCAATGAAAAGGGAGTTAGTTGTTGCCCAAATTGGTAACCCGTAATCTTTTTCGAGCCGGTAAGCAACTTTTCGGTCTCCGAACCCGTTAATTGCTCCACGGGTAGTTGAAGTAAAAGTGGTATTTCCACTAATCTAATGAAAAAAGCCGAACGCACTTTTTCCTGAAGTGTCTTCCGGAGTAATGTCTTCCGTCTTCTGGACCGCATGGATCCCTTCAAAAATTTCCGTCGGAAGTCAGATATTCTTGCATATCTTTTCACTAATTTCGTTGATCTAGGTTTTCCCTTTGCAAAAGTGAAGCCAACATTCCGTAATTTTCTGTGACGGATGTCGCCGTCTGCTCCCGGGAAATCAAACTCGGTATCGAAATATAGTTCGTTACTGCGAGCCAGATTTGCACCCAGATTATCAATTTTGTGGAGTGTGCGTACCCCTTTCTTTGGAGTTGAAGGGCGTCTCCGACCGCTTATCAAAAATATCTCTGATAAGAAAGTTTGATCAAATTTGTAGCAATTTTCTTCCTGCGTTACATGAGTTAGAAGTAGTGCCCGATCTTCGGGATCCAAGTTCATTACTTCTTCCCAAGTGACAACGGGCCCGGACGGAGATTTGATCTTCTTTAGAATTTTTTGTACATCATAATCATACAAAACTCGATTTTTGAACATAAATTGGAACATACGTCGAGCTCTCACTGGTAAAGTTTCCCATGGCATAGGATTCCTGCTTCCCCGTTTCAATTTCTGATTCTTTGCAGAAATCCAATCTTCAATAGAATTCTTTCTAGTTATGGAGCCACCCCTCCCCTTCCTAAATTTTTTCCTCGTCTCTAACTCATTCCAATTCCATATGGTCAAATCTAACTCATCTACTGTTAAAAATGTTTGTGGGACTGGAATCCGCACACGTAAATTAGTCACAAAAGGGTCGTAAACGTGGGGTACTCTCTTCTTACCCCTAGCTATTAATCGAATTTTTCTTTCCATCGCTTTCGAAAAGGAAAACCCGGTATCCAATAATTTGACTCGATTTAGTAATTCTTTTTGAAAGATTCTATTTTTTGCTAAATTTTTTGAAATCCAGCCTCGATATGAGAAATGGGTTCTCTCAAATTTATGGGACCTCGTTATAGTTAGAGATTTCTCTAATTATTTTTCAAAAATTGACAAGCTGGGCAACGTCGCAATGCATAACCTCTGTTTCCCATCACTTAGACACTTCTTGAAGAAATACGTAGATATTTTCCCTTTGTAGAAGCTACTATTTATATCGGATCGGCTATTTCTGATGAATCGATTACCCCGATTCCCTCTTGAAGGGTCGAAAAAAGAGGTAGGCCACGGCTTGAAGAACCACCACAAGAAATCTGGATATTCAGCAATTTCCCAGAAAGACATTTCCTTATCATGGGGCTCATTCATGAACTTTACGGTCCAAAAAGAAACCGGAGCTCTACCCAGATAAATCAACGCATTTGCTACAAAAACAATACTAAAAGTTGTATAGATAGCACGTTTTACCAGTAAATATATTATTGGCGAATCTTTTTCCACACGAATCAAAAGGAGTTTGGACAAGTAGCTGAATGCCATGTGACCAGTTAACCAACCTAAAAAGCTAGTTACTACAAAGATTAAATTATTGCTGTAACGGAAAAAGAAGAGGTGGGTTAATCTTGCTAACACAGGATTTGGTAACAAAATGGGATTCAAAATTTGAAACAAGAAACTATTGAGAAATAAACTAATTATTCGCGAATCGCGCAACGAGTTGACGGGACGTAGAATCTGATAATTCGGTAAGTCATTCATTGTTAGACAAAATGCAACCATGTAAGGTATTGCGGCCACGGTTAGCAGATGTGGCTTCGATAGCAATATATAGATTGGCGAACAATATATTGATGAAATAGTTACTAGCTGCGCGAGCATCGAACCACTCAAAGAAACGAGACCGCTTCTATTTCCTCCCAAAAGAAAGGCTCTTATGCATAAGATTTGGGAAGGTCCAACAGGTAGTGTCGCAAGGAAACCGTAGTATAGGCCAAAAAGTATATAGGGACTCGTCGATTTTAGCCCAGTTAGTGACAAAATATCCAATATATTTATATTCGTTGTAGTCTTTTTGATGTACGGAATTAACATTCCACTTGTTTCTATCCCTTTGCGCTTCTCCCTATTCGTTTAAATTCCTCAGTCGCTCGAGATTCCCCATCTCGATATCTATCCCTTCGATGTCTATGTCAATACCATCTATATTATACATACGAATGTAAAATAATACAAATGATTTTTCAAAATCAATTATAGGTTTGAACTATAAATTTTACTAAAAAAAGAAAGTTGGATTTCAATTTGTTATTTCTTAATCATGAAATATATGGGAAAAGAAAGTAATGAGGTGAACAAGTTTTCCGATTAAGAATTTTTATGGGTGACTACATATCTATATCTCTTCATAATGATTAATTGCCAACTTCTAATAAATATTTTTCTGGTAACAGTTTAATTAACTATCTACTGTCTGTTTCGATAAGCTGCGGCAACCTAAATCACTTCTACGTCGCAGTGGACGAGTGACTAGTTCTAGAGCGTCCCTAGCATTAACAAATCCGTGGATTTGCGCAAATGTAAATTCGACCGACCATTTAGTATCTATATCTCTAGCCTCTAAGGGATTAGCGTGAGCCATTCCAGTAATTGCCAAGTCTGGTTGTAGCTCATGCATACGTTGCACCTGACTGTAGTTGTCGGGTTTTTCAACAATCCGAGGCATGGGCTTACTCATCTTCTTACAGGTATGTTGCAAAAGCAACAGCTCAGCAGCTTGATATCGCCTATCCATATAGGGAATACCTACTTCGTAAACAACCATTCCGCATCGAATTAAAAATCTTGCCATAGAAATTTCTAATAGATTATCTCCCATGAAAAAGACGGATTTACCGGTTACCACTTCAAGATAATCACTAAGAATTTTCCAGATTTGATTCTCTCTTTCTTCGAGGCCGTGAGGTTTTACATCAAATACTGAACAAATTTTTTCTATCCAAGCGCGTGTTCCATCGGGACCGATGGGAAGAGGCGCCCCGACCAGCTGGCATTTCCTCCGACGCATCGATGTTGTCGCCGTACGGCTCAAGAAAGGGTTTACTCCGCAGACGTAGACGTTTTCGCCTAAAGCAGGCAGTTCATTGTATTTTTGCGAGGGTAGCCAACCCGATACAGAAACAGACTGACGCTTCGATTCCAAATTCAGTTGAGAAGCTACACTTGAAGGTAGAGATCCAAAAAGTACTGAACTACATCTATTTAATTTACCCCTTTCTCCAGAAAATTTATTACTTCGGCCGACGTCAGCCACAGCATATTCAGCCGCGTCTTCCTCATGTTGGTGCGTAATACGGGGATTACATTCCGGACATCGATGCGTCATGGCAGCCAATACAGTATCTTCTCCCTGGGTGAAGGCGTGGTCCAACCCGTTTGCTCGTGCAACCACAATTGGTATTCCAATTTGCTTTTCCAATTTGGGTGCTATGCCCTCCAAATCCATTTTCACTATCTCTGTGGTGCAGGTGCCGATCCAAATAATGACACTGGGATTTCTGTCACTTTTTATGCGTAAGCAAATTCTTTCTAATTCCTTTTGATCATTCAACTGAGCTGAGATGTCTCCCTCTTCTGGTTCCGCCATTGCATAACGAGGCTCCGCAAAAATCGTAACTCCGAGAGCATTCTGCAGGAAGTAACCGCGAGTTTTCGTACCTACTACTAGGAAAGAACTATCTTCAATCTTTTGGTATAGCCAAGCTACGCAACTAATGGGACAGAAAGTGTGATAATTACCAGTTTCGCACTCAAAAGTGGGAATCTCAAGAGTCTTCATGAAAGTGTTTCCTCGGAGGAGTATTTAGGTGTATATATTTATACGCAAAGAAGCAGCCTCTTTAGTATTAAATAATTGTAAAGTCAAAAGGAGTAGTATCTTGCTGACTATTTTGAGTTTTTTCTCTCTTTCCCGAATTGGGATTTAAATAGAAATCGGAAAGTAAGCTAAATAATTCTCTATCTGGAATTTCTCGTGGTACGATTCCCTCTGGCTTAGATAAAGTCTAATCCGCTATATTTAAGTAAAAATCACAAACAAAATTCAGATTTGGTTGGCATTCAGCCATTTCAAATAATGTTTTTCCCTTTACCCTGGAAATGCGAATATCTTCCACTAGAGGTAATACCTCCAGTACGGGCATGGGGCAGGCTTCTACATATTTGTCAATTAAGTCTCTTTCAGATGTTCGGTTTCCCACTAAACCAGCTAGCCGCGAAGGGTGGGTATGTGCCTTTTCCCTGACCGACGCGGCAATACAATTTGCTGCAAAAAGGGCATCAAATCCATTATCAGTTATGATGATACAGTAATCCGCGTAATTCAGTGGAGCGGCAAAACCCCCGCAAACTACATCTCCCAAAACGTCGAATAAGGTAATATCGTATTCATAAAAGGCATTTGATTCTTTTAATGGCTTCACCGTTTCTCCCACGACATATCCCCCACAGCCCGCCCCCGCTGGGGGTCCGCCAGCTTCTACGCGGTCTACTCCGCCGTAACCTCTATAAATTACATCTTCGGGCCATACGTCTTCGTAGTGGTAATCTTTCGATTGTAAAGTATCTATAATTGTAGGTATTAGAAATCCCGTAAGAGTGAAGGTACTATCATGTTTGGGATCGCACCCAATTTGCAATATTCGTTTTCCCCGTCTAGCTGAAGCTATCGATGTGTTGCAGCTAGTTGTTGATTTTCCGATTCCGCCCTTGCCGTAAGCTGCTACTTTCGTTTCGCGAAGCTCCAATTCGTGTTCATTTCTCCCGACTATTGTTCATCTTCCCCATCTCTATCTTTCTTATTTTTGCTACTTCTATTTCTCGAAGATATTATTTCTTCCTATGAGGTAGGAGAATCCTGCGGCTATTCTACTATGCTTCTTGGAGGGGGGGGAATAGGAAGTACTAATTGGTGACCGATCGATACAGATCGTGGGGGGCTTGTGGGGTTGATCTCGACCTCGATCGGTTGCCCCCCCCCCCCCCTCTCCCACGATTCGGGTACCCTTCCATTCAAATGGGATTGCCACCGCCGCCGCCTCCTCCTATAATGGGAGTTAGGGTGTACGCGAAGTCTACTTCACAAAATGTCGGAGAAAGCTTAACGTCTTACAGATTTAGAAGCGACTCAGAGAACAAAGGAACAAAGGTCTCTGAGTGCGTATGAGACTGAATCCCCTACCACTTTCCTCGGTAGCTCAGCGGTAGAGCGGTCGGCTGTTAACCGATTGGTCGTAGGTTCGAATCCTACCCGGGGAGATTCGTTCGAATCTACGTCAATAATTCCTGGTAATTGGGTAGTTGTGTTTCCCACATATGCCAAATCAAATTGTGTTGGACCATGATCCACCAACCAGTGAATGATTCACTATCGTGCTTATTTCCAGCTCTAACAATTGAGGAAGAAAAAGATTTGTACGTTCTTACCCCCCCCCCCCTCGAATACCCCCGAGGCGAGGACCCTGCCTATTAACTATTAAATAACTATTAAAAGGTTTTGGGGGTCCCCCCTTCAATTCCGGTGTATTGAATGATTGAAATGAGCGAATCAATAAGTCATCTGGGGAGGGGACTAAATCCACAATTTCAAAAAGGATCTATTTCAAGCGTGATGTTAAGAAGCTGTTTTGCAAAATCCCTATGGAATAAGCTATTGCCCTTTCTCAATCTTCTTTCTAAGCAGAAAGACTCATATAGAAAATGGCCTTCAGTTCCTTAACTATTTGATATGCTACGATAGAATTATTTCTATCAGTAAAAGGAAAATATAGATCTTCCTTTTACTGAATCTGGCTTATAATTATATCGCTAGAGATCTAGACAGAATGAAGGGTATCTAAGATTTGTCCTATGAACTTTCATGAACAAAATTGTTTCGTCGTTTGATCCAGTGACGCCCCACCAAACCGGAACGGATGGGATAGATATTAATAAATTTCAAGCAACATATTATAGATAAGAAAATCCTGAAATGGGCAACGGTTTCGCCTCATCCATTTGTTTCTATGAACCAGAAGCCTAAACCGAATAAATCGCTCTGGAAAATCTTCTGCCACCACGTAGGAATCAAAGCGAGCGGGACTAAATGTCTGCGGATATTGCAGATGTATATCCATGGAGGAAATTTCTTTGACGTATTCGGAATCTCGCTCCTCTTCATCCAAAGGGAGATTATTCCACCGCTTAATAGATGAGTTAGGTTTCAATTTTGGATTATCTTCACTATTATCTCCACTATTATCTCCACTACTATCTCCATTATTATCTTCACTATAGAGAAAGAAATTTCTAATTTTTTTATTTGACATTTTATTAAGGTGCTGCCTTCTCATACCGTAAATGGTGTAAAGCCTCCGCGCCAGTTTTTTCGTCGGCAACAAGCTGCGACGCGAGGAAGGAATGTTAGGATCTGGCTGGAACAGAAGCATGGGGTCCCAGATGAAGCGCCCCCCGAAGAGTCGAGTCGTTTCATCTAATCGATTACAGTGTGTTTCGTATTCATTAGATGAGTCGCCGGATATTCCCAATTCGAGAAATTGCTCGCGTAACAACATATTATCCAACCGGTTTTCCAATCTTTTAACAAATTTATCTGTCACATTAGTCGCAGATTTTTCAAAACTAAATAGATATCCGCTTTTATCACACCATTTACTTTTGTCACCCTTAATCTTATTGAATTCGAAATCTTGTTGGGGTATATAATTCCGATTTTGGTAAAGAAGAATTAAATTATACAAATGATTGGGTTCAGATGATACCCTCATCAATTCATAAGCCCCGCTTCGCAGGAAACGAAGACGCCAAGCCTTATGGGACCAAGTGATCTCGCGCGACACTTCCGTCGGACTTGAGTTTATTAGTTCGGGTGACTGTTGCAGTTCGAAGTCGGTTAGACTGCTAAATCCTCCCTTTCTCATAAATTTAGAAGAACGACTTGGAGAGGTTACACCTGAACAATACTTGGGTCTACCGATAGGAACGGAAAGGGAAAGACTACTACCGCGTCGACTTCCGTCTCTACAAATTTCTGAACGTGAGAAATTAGTCGAGAGGTTTTCTAGTACACCACAAGCTAGGTTCAAGTCATTCTCTACGAGTTTGTCAATAACAATGAAATTTTCTTTCTCTCTCATATCCATTTGGAGCGAATCGCGAGCTACTAATCCAGCTAGTATCCCTAGGATATGCGAAAATAGAGTGAATTCGTTAAATGTTGACTCGGTTATTGAAGGTTCCACATACCAGTTAGACAAATAATAAAATCGCATCTTTAACGCGTTACGACCAATATATGTATTCGTGAGATAAGTATCTATCAAACTATTCTTTGAGGTAGCTTCCGCTATTTCGTGAGAAAAGATGTCCCATTCGGAACCGGATTCTATCCCATTGCCCATATCACTAGCAGTCGAATGTTGTCTATGCAAAGCTAATTCAATTGCGTCGCTACATATAATCTTACTTCTTTTGGAAGTACCTATTAATAACGCCTCATTAGCAAGGAGGAATAAATCTCGTCTACTATAACCCGTAGTTCCAGACCCAGTACCTTCAATAAGAGGAAGGGACGGATTAGCCCCCATTTCGCAACCTTTTATACGTAATAGAATTGATAAATCTTTTTGACGTTGATACCCGTTGGATTTTCGAAAGTTTATCAATTAGTTTAACCGGTTCGGAGCTATTGGAGCTGGATCTATCCTCGCAGGTACGTGAGTCGTAGCGATAACAACATTCTTGCGCATGTTAGAATTGCCGCGCCTGTCACCAATACTTTTCAATATTTGGCAAAGTAAGAATTTGGGATCAGCTTCTAGCTTATGATACGAACGATGAATATTCAATTCATGAATATCTTGAATCCATAGTGTACAGGGAGACATCTCTTTCGCCATTTCAAAAACGAAATTTAATCGGTGTACGCTTTCTTTCGAAATGAAATTTCCACGTACATTATTGAAAAAGGATCGGTTGTATATCAGCTTTTTCATTGGTAGTTTCACCACTGGAAAGTAGGAATCGAATGCTACATCTCTAATAATGGAAGATCGGCCAGTTTCTATGGGTCCTACTAGCAAAATTCCTTTAGATGGTAGTAATCCCGATTGGAGTGAGATAGGTATGTCATGACATGGCATATTTAGTAGACTGCCTCTTCGTCTCGTTGTTACTGAAAATAGAATATTTCTCTCGAGGGCGGAAAAAGACCACTTCTCCGCAGGATCCAACTTACGGATCTTGTGACTCAATAGATCATTTCGCCAGAATTGACGTAAGTATGCCAAAACATTAGATCTCTCTTGTGGATAAGGTTCATGAGAAATCTCGTTGCTCAATAAATCATAATTAGAGTTCAATTTCGACACATACCTATAAAGAATTTTATTCGTCACTAAATGTTGAGTCAGTAGTTCTTTCTTACTATCTAGGATATCGGGGCTTTCTTTATGAAATATCCATGAATCGATTTCATCTTTCACAAAGAAGAAAAAGATTATATTATTTATATAATTCAAGAATCTATTCAAAGAATAGATTAATAGATCTCTTGTTGACATTTAGCTTGTCGAAGGGGAATGCATTACCTCTTTCAAATAGGATCCACGCGTTGGGTCTGTCAAATATTCAATAGTATTGAAACGTTTCCATAAATGAAAGGAATTGGAACCCGAAACGGCAGACAAAGGGTGTTTGAATAATGCAAGAACAATTAATACTGAGAGGATGAAGTAATGGGAGATAGACCTAGTGGAAAATTGAGATACTGACCATCCTCCCGAATGTAAAATCTCCGCTTCATCAGGAATTTCTTCGAAAATAAGAAGACCTATCTCGGATACTATAGTATTGATAGAATCGTTGTCGAATCTCAATCCTAGGCTTTGCAGTCTTTGGGATAAATAGGCTTTCGCACCATCTACTACATCTTCAGCCATTCTTTTATAAATTCTAGGAAAGTTATGATTTGAGTCATAACTTATTTTAAGTCCTATTTCTGGATATGTTTCTCTAATCAGGTCGTAAAAGTATTTCCACCAGGTGGGGGTAAAAAACCAAGGTATGTAATCTCTAAATAAGCTCCATTTTTCACCGATATTGTCTTTCCAAAAGATCCAAGAGATCTTATATCTGTTCAAATCTTTTAATAATTCATTGAAATTGATAAAGTTGGATGGACGAATAGCCTCCCTCCGTATAGATTGATCCGCAAAGTCCGTATCTTCGTACGCAACCTCCTTTCCAATCGATTCTGCTATAGATCTCGATGTTACATCGTTGCATAATGGGAGTCTTAGCGACCAATAAGATGTTTCCAACTCTTCCGGTTCCCCAAAATACTTAGTAGACAAATTCTTCTGATAGACTCGATCCAATACCAGATTCTTGAGACGAGGTTGGGGTTGCCGATCCGACGACGAATCGGAGTTTATCGACGTTTTCTCCAAAGAAACTCCATCGCTACTGCACGAATATAGAAATGACTCTATCGTTTCACGAGGAGATAAGTTCAAACCCGCCAGTAACCTCTTCAGATCCGAAATAGAGTTGGAAAGTCCATCTGAATGAGTTACTAATGCTGTGGATTCATGCAGATTAGATAAAATAAATTGAATTGGTGTGAGTACGTGACCAGCAACCTCCCCCGCTGTTTGTTTCGATAAGTTGGATGACAACGAATCCGACAGTTGGGGATGAATAAATGAGATGATATTAGATGAGATGGTTTCATCTTCGGAGCCCACATAGAAGTTTTCTAAGACGTTGAGATAACTACTGTTGCATCTCCCAATAAACAAATTTCTCTCGATTCTCGGAATAAAGTTGCTTCCGGCACAGTTCCGTATAGGTGAGTCGTCTAGAAAGTTTAGTTTATTAACCTGATCGGAGATGTATCTCGAAATATTCTCACCAATATCTCTAGTTGAACCTCCCCCACGGTTTAAATCATGCAGAAACAGATTCCAAAATTGCCTCCCCGTAATGGAAAAATCATCGCCTGAAAATCCTGCTCGGATAGATTCGATGCGGGGCAACCCGATAGAAGTAGGATTCACTGCAGGTTCCAGCTCGGTCGAAAAGCCTACCGATTTATTACTCACTAACAGTTTGGATTCAATGAATAAACTCTTTTTTCTCTCAAGAATTGTTTTGAGGAAAAGTATCTGTTCATCAATGTAACCATCGAATAAACTTGATAAAAGATCAAGCTTCGTGAGATCTATCTTGTTTAATTTTTCGAGATCTATATCGTTCAATTTTCCGATGCAATAATCAATGGTATATATCAAAACTTTCTGGCGAGTAACCTCAGCAACAATCATTTTATAAAGAAATAAAACATTGAGAAATCGATGAAAATATTTTTCGTTCTGTTGGTTGTTATTACCGAGACTGACACCAATATTATTGAGTAATTCGTTTCTTATTATTGATACACGGCAAATTGATTCCTCCAAGTCATACTTTAAGACTTTCCCGACGGGGAAAGAAGACGAATCCTCGGTCGTATCGAGCCATCTATGCAGATTTGACTGAACATTTCTATACTCATCAATTTGAAAAGTAATATATTCGTTCAATAGGCGCCCTACGTTATCTTTCCATTTCAATACTATTTATTCAGTTGCAATTCTTGTTACACCGGTGTACTCCCCGATCCCCGTCCAGCCATCCAACCGATATTTGATTTGGAAGAAATATTCAGTAGATAATGCGCAGAAATAGTCATAGAAAAGAAATATGTATGTTGAGTAGAGAGGTATGATTCTATTTCGTCCATACAATCTAACTAAAAAATATATTGAATGTATGTTACTCTCTTCTTTCAATTAGTTTAAAAAAGTAGTATTTCCACTTCGATTACTTATTTCTCTAAGTATACCTAAAAAAGATATTTGAAAATAGTTTGGGAGAATCTCACTGAGGTTGAGGTGTCTGCTACTCGCTAGCCCAAGTTTTCTGCCAGATATTTGAGTAAGCGGCATGTCGCCCTTCATTTTCAATGGAAATCCTTTCCCAGATTTGACGCTATTACTGACGTCAGTAACTATTGCCCCATCAGAAATCAGATTCGACTTCTCGATTATCGAGAGAATTTTGGTGAGTCGATTTATTAATCCATCTCTCATTTGTGAATAAGTGTGTAGAATGGGAAATTCTTCCCCATTTTTGTCACAATCTAATCCGGATATACAGCCACGAAACGACGTCGTTTTCTTACGAGACGTAAATGAAGACAAGTTGGAAAAGGCTTCTCGCTCGAAATCAAATCCCGATCTATCCCCCTGGTGATCTGCTGAATCTCCGGATTCAAGTAACGCCTTGTCATAGGAGTTTAATACTACGGGACTTAATGAGTCGTTTCTCAATTGTGTTGCTTGTAACCGACCCGGATCTCGCTTGTTACGATTTTCCCAAAAGAATAACGAATCGAAATCACTTTGGTTGTTTTTAGAAACTACCAAATAGTTGTAGAATTTGAAAAACCTACGTGAATTTTGTAAACACCTACCCCTACGAAATACTTGAATCCTTTCAGGATCATCCTTGGATATATCTCTGCCAAGGAGTGAACCCCTCACTACGCATGCCTTCCATCTACCGGAAACCAGAGGAATCATCGCATCATAGCGAACTTGCTTCTCTTTTTTCGTCGAACCTGCAGAAATATCTTCGTTCAAACCTAAGTAGTGGGAAACAGATATTCTCCTCTTTCCACTCCTTCCAACAGATAAAGGTCTTTCGAATCGGAGAAAGCAGTCGCAGGAGAAATCACCAAGGTTTTCCGCTTGTTTCTCTCTCACTCCGTCACCCCCATTAATGACTCCCGTTAGTACAAAACTTCCTTCGATCGACCTTTTGTCACTCAAGCAATGCATAGAAATTAGTATTGTTAGCAACATCAGCATCTCCAGGGTGATGCCACTATCTCTTTTTAGTGAATCACGCAGATTGCGTAGAAATAGTGAACTTAGAAATCACAAGTCAGATAATCTGATAAAAGGTTCATAATTGGAAGATGGGCTAATTAAAAATTCTCTGAGATGTTGGTTTTTCAATGATTCGAAGAAGTGATCTAATAGACTGACTTCTATTAACTCCGAAATTTTAGATGAAAAATCTGGACTTCCTACGCTTTCTCTTGCCACCTTTTTTACCTTATTTTCTCTTTTCATATTAATTTCATGCGGTAGATACTATCTATTTCCCACATTTATTATACCAATAATATTGGAAATTTCAAGATAGGATGGAATACATATTTCAAACGAGTCTAGTGATTTCTGTGAATAGTCGTATCCAAAATTGGAATTAGATCGGGAATTCTAAATTGTTATTGTCGGGGAGACCCACAGAAATCCCATCCACCTTAACAGTTCCTCTCTGTTCCAAGTGGAGCGATGGGATCGAATTACCCAATTGGATGGGCGAACGACGGGAATTGAACCCGCGCGTGATGGATCCACACTCCATTGCCTTGATCCACTTGGCTACGTCCGCCCCCTCTGTTGATTTAGTTGGCTCCCCACTGGACGTGAACAAGATCTATCCGTTAAGCAGTCTAGATAGGTCCTTCGGTTGATACACATACATATTAGCTGTATGTATATAGCAAGACAATAGAAAATCTTTGAAATGAGGAATACACCCCTTCTTCTATCCAAAAGATTGGGGTGGGAGATTGCAAGCATTCTGCAAATCGGAGTAGGAAACTTCGTAATCTATTAAATCGCAGAAGGATATTCCAAATAGTTTTCAGAATTTAAGGTTGGAAACTGATAGTCGTGAAATTGTGAGAAGCTGCTACCATTCCTTTTATTCGTTCCGCCGCACGAACTTTCATCTCATTGGACACCAAACCTCCCCTGAAGTTGGGAGATTTGGTATCCAGTTGTGCTGCATAACCAGACGGATGTTATCCGTTTATAGAAGGAGCTTCAACAGAAGCCAAGTCTAGAGGGAAGTTATGAGCGTTACGTTCATGCATGACTTCCATACCTAGGTTAGCACGGTTTATGATATCAGCCCAGGTGTTTATAACACGACCTTGGCTGTCAACCACGGATTGGTTGAAGTTGAAACCATTCAAGTTGAATGCCATGGTGCTAATGCCTAAAGCGGTGAACCAAATACCTACTACGGGCCAAGCAGCTAAGAAGAAGTGCAGGGAACGAGAATTGTTGAAGCTAGCATATTGGAAGATCAAACGACCGAAATAGCCGTGAGCAGCTACGATGTTGTAGGTTTCTTCCTCTTGACCGAACTTGTAACCTGCATTAGCAGACTCATTCTCAGTTGTCTCTCTGATCAAACTAGAAGTTACCAAAGAACCATGCATAGCACTGAATAGAGAGCCGCCGAATACGCCAGCTACACCCAACATGTGGAAGGGATGCATAAGGATATTGTGCTCAGCCTGGAAGACGATCATGAAGTTGAAAGTACCAGAAATGCCTAGAGGCATACCGTCAGAGAAACTTCCTTGACCAATTGGGTAGATCAGGAAGACGGCGGCAGCAGCTGCGACAGGAGCCGAGTACGCAACAGCGATCCAAGGACGCATACCTAGACGGAAGCTTAGTTCCCATTCGCGACCCATGTAGCAAGCTACACCAAGTAGGAAGTGAAGAACGATAAGTTCGTAAGGACCACCATTGTAAAGCCATTCATCGACGGAAGCTGCTTCCCAGATTGGGTAGAAATGTAACCCAATAGCTGCAGAAGTAGGGATGATAGCGCCAGAGATAATGTTGTTACCGTATAACAAAGAACCAGAAACGGGTTCGCGGATACCATCAATATCTACAGGAGGAGCTGCGACGAAAGCAATGATGAATACAGAGGTTGCGGTTAGCAAGGTGGGAATCATTAAGACACCGAACCATCCGATGTAAAGACGGTTTTCGGTGCTGGTAATCCAGTCGCAGAAGCGACCCCATAGGCTTGCGCTTTCGCGTCGTTCTAAAGTTGCGGTCATGGTAATTTTTGGTTTTCAAGAAATAATTAGTGATTCCCCAGGCTAGTAAGCTTGTTAATTTATAATATATCACAAAAACTAATCTGTGTCAACCGAAATTAATTGAGTCCCCAGAATTCTCGGATATGGGGGCTTCTTCTCAATATCTCAGACAATTTTTACTCCATGCGATGCGCGTCCCAATCAATTTCAGTCTCTGAAAAACTGGTCATGCGTCAAGCCTTTTTGCGAGGCACTCCGCAACTCTGCATCGGCCCCCCTCCCCGCTACCCTATTAGGAGGAGTCTAATAAATAATTAACAACCTAAGAGAGAAGTAGCTGCCAATCCCCACTTGTGGCTTAGATTGGACACCCGTTATTCGTCGTTCACCCCTCACTCAACCATTTCTTCGTAGTGCTTCTTGATTCCCGGATAGTTTGTGTCCTGGTTCCAATCCGCGACGAAAATATCGTGGATTGGAACGAATCCGAAACTAACGGAAATGGGCAAAAGCTTTGTTGGCTTCCGCAACTTTATGAGTCTCCTCTTTCCTCCGTATGGCACTACCGGAATTTCTGGCGGCATCCATTGATTCATCACTCGATCTTAAAGCCATACTTCGACCTGAGCGTTTTCGACACGCGATTAATGACCACCGGATAGCCGAAGCTTTTCCCTCTGCCGGTACTACTTCAACGGGAACTCGATAAGTTGATCCACCTACACGTTTGGTTTCTGTCACTACGTCGGGAGTTACCCCGCGCACCGCCTGTCGCAGAACAGACAGTGGGTTCCTATTTGTCTTTTACCTAATCCGCTTCATAGCCTGATAAAAAATCTGATAAGCCGGTGATTTCTTGCCATTTTTCAGGATACGATCAACTAGCATATTGACTAATCGATTACGATAAATTGGATCTGATTCGATAGTTTTCTTTCTGTTCACTACACTGCTCCGATGTAATACGAGTTTACGAATATAAATATGTCAGATTTCAATCAATGGTCTTTTATTTCAATGGTCTTTTATTTCAATGGTATCTTAGGCTACTATTTTGGCTTCTTCACTCCATATTGTAGGGTGGATCCACCAGTTAGTCGAGGATCTCCCTCCAAACTGCACGTGCGACTTTCATCGAATACAGCTTTCCACATGATTGACTAGAAACTATTCAAATGATTTTGAACCATTTATTTTTTGAGATGCAAATCATATTTACTCATTGCATATTGGGTATCCGTTTTCCCTTATTCCACGGATAAAAAAATCGAAATTTAGATATAAGAGAAGAAAATCTTGCAATTCAGTTATCTTACTAGGAATGTCCGTAGGTTTATCAATCCAATCAGTAGATGTGCATAAAGCCTTCACCGAATCTCCGTAGTCGTAATCTAAACCTGTTCCAAGAGGAAAAGACGTCCCAAGTCCAGGTGGGAGTCCAGGTAAAACTCAACTTAGTGGAGTAGAACACCTTAGACACCAAATTGTTTCACACAAATAGATAGATAATAATTAATCTCTATCAATCTCTGTAGTAGCAGGCTTCAGTCCCCTTGCAATACTGGGTCAGCTACACATTTAACATATCAGAACAACTGATACGGAATCGTCGCAATGATACAAGTTGTGACAATGTTTTGCAACGCACTAGAACGCCCCTTCTTACGATCCTTCACCCCTACAGCATCTAAGGTTCCTCTAACGATGTGATACCTAACACCGGGTAGGTCTTTGACCCTTCCGCCTCTCACGGGGACCACCGAATGTTCCTGCAAATTATGGCCAATACCTGGTATGTAAGCCGTTACCTCAAACTTGGAGGTTAATCGAACTCTCGCGACTTTACGTAGGGCAGAGTTGGGTTTTTTTGGTGTAGTCGTGGAATAGTCGACAGCTCCAATGTCACTATACGGAACCGTACGTGAGATTCCCACCTCATACGGCTCCTCGTCATTCAGTTACCCCCGAGATGAGAAAGGGAGTCCAAAATTCCTCCCAATTGTTTTCAACTGCAAATACAAAATAAAAGGAAAAAGTTAAATTCTTTTCAATTTATTTTTAAGGCTTCGGCTTCGCGCCCCACTCATTTTCTGGATCCCGTTATTATTAATAAGCAACGCAGATAGAAAGATGAAAAATCTATCAAATCGATGGGTAGATTTGTTAATGAGTTCCCCGTTTTCGTGCAAGTAATATGATGCGGATTGAGTATGGAGGAGATTGACGAGTCGGTATCAGCTTATCCGCATCATTAATCATTTTTTAATAAGGAATCCATTTTAAAATGAAGACAGTTTCGATATCTCACTCTCGTTCTTTATTTCGTCTCGACGAGGCTATCTGAGGAGGATCCGGCAACCTAACGCCAACGAACTACCCTAACAAGTAGGTGAGCTAAAAAATGGAGTAGGTAGGATCCAATCACTACCTGAAGTTTGCCGGCGACGACGACGCTGAAGTAGCAATGGGAGAAACGAAGAAGAAATAAAAATAAGTTAAGGTTAATAGGTTATAAGTTAAGGTTACTAGGTTATTTGCTTACTAGGTTATTTGCCTAGTTGATTGCGGCTTAGTCAGCCTGTTCCGTCGCGAGCCACTGGTCAAGCCCCACTGCATTCTACTACCCCTCCTCCGCGAACCGAATCAGAAATCTAGGTTCCGCAGGGAAAGGATTGTACCACAAGAGCTCGGGGAGGTCAAGCCGTTTCTGTCACCAGTTGTTACCAGCAATCCCATATCTCAGAGATTATGAGTGAGAGAAGCCGAAAGCCTAGCGGAGGGGGAGTTAGCACCGGTTAGGGGTGGGGTGCTGGTATATTAAGTATAATTATAAGGCTACAAGGATGTTAAGTAGAGGTGGAGGCAGCCTCGACTCCCTCGCAACATTCTCCGGAAAATATTTTCAATTGAATTTGGGGACTTGCCAAACTGAAACTGCCTCTCAGTTTCTTTTTGGGTGGAGCTAGTAAAACAAATAGGCCAAGCACACCGAGCAATCTGTTACCTCCGCTCATATCTTATCTCCATGGTGTGGGACCCATAGAAACTATTTCGAGCAGGAAGAGAAGAGCTCTGTTTACCATCCATATCTGCTTCTGCTTGTTTCGCTCCTTCCAATTACGCTGGGTTTTCCATATTGATTTCACATTGAATAATGCATCCTAACACCGGAGGAAATATCTC